TATAGAGTGCCCGAAAAAGGGACCTTCTTGATGAGAAGGATCATATAGAACTTCTATCTCTATAAATTTCTAAATTATTTAATTTTGCTAAAGATTGCTGGATTAGTAAAATTAAATAATTTTTTTTAGTACACCCTAATTTATTTGATGATTTATTAAAATTTCAAAAGTTAAATAACTTTTTTTAGTACTATAAATATAAATATATAAATAATAAAACCTCAACACTAAATTCTAAAATCTTAAAAATTAAATAATTTTTTTAGTACTATAAATATAATTAATAAAATACCAATACTAAACTATAAAATCTTAAAAGTTAAATAATTTTTTTTAGTACTATAATTATATTTAATAGACTTAGACTATTTCCTAAAGTATCAAAAACTTTTATACATTTTATACTAAAATATAAAATTATTATCTTAAAAAGATAAGCTAAATAAGCTAATGGACTCATACCCCATTTATAAAGGTTTTGCTCCTTTTCTTTTTAATAAATAATTTTTATAAATTCATTTTTTATATATCTATATTAACAGGAAGATTAATCTCTATTTCCTCTTCTTCTTGAATCACTGCTTGAATAGGCTTAGAATTAAATTTAATATCTATTCTACCTCTAATAAAAAATATTAAATATAAAAATTCATCTGAATCAACTATTAAATACTTTATTGTCCAAGCTATCGCATCTACTTTAATACTATTTTCAATTATTATAATAACTAACTTGGAAAATTTTCAATTCTCATTCTATTTAATAAACAAACTAAATATAATTACAGCCTCAGCTCTTCTTATAAAAATAGGAGCAGCCCCTTTCCATTTTTGAATTCCTGAAGTTACTATAGGTCTTTCATGAAAAATAGTATATATTATTTTAACTTGACAAAAATTAGCCCCTATAATCTTAATTATTAATACAATTTATAATAATATTATATTTATATCAATTATTATTATTTTATCCTCAATAATAGGAAGAATTTTGGGTATAAACCAAACCTATCTTAAAAAATTAATATCTTATTCATCAATTAACCATATTAGCTGAATACTAGCAGCATCCTTATGCTCTTACAGAACTTGATTAATTTATTATATTATTTATTGTATAATAAATACCAATATTATTATTATACTTAATAAATATAAAATAAACTCAATCTATCAATTAATTAACTTCCTATCTAAAAATAAACAAATAAAAATAATATTTATAATAAATTTTTTATCCTTAGGGGGATTACCCCCTTTTCTAGGATTCTTACCTAAATGAATTACCATTAACCAATTAATTAATAATAACTATTACACAATCACATTTATTTTAATTTTATTTTCCTTAATCTCTCTATATTTCTATCTTCGAATTTCTTTCTCAAGATTCATATTTTACTCAACAGAAAATCTCATTAATATTAATCAAACTATAAATTTTAATATAACAATAATAAATATAATTAATATTATAGGAATAATTATATATCCTTTATTGTACTTTTCTATATAAGAATTTAAGTTAATTAAAACTATTAACCTTCAAAGTTAATTTTAGGAAGCACCCCTAATTCTTAGGACACCCTATTTTGGTAGAAAATTTTAACAAACATAAAAATTTTGCTAAAGATAAGCTATAATATATAAAAATATACCTTTAAATTTGCAATTTAAAATCATAATTGAATATATAACTAAACTAATTAATATAGATATAATAAATGGTAAAAGAAAATAATTTTCATAAATAAATTTACAATTTATCGCTTTAAAATCAGCCATTTTACCGAATAAATGATTATACTCTACTAATCATAAAGATATTGGAACACTTTATTTTATTTTTGGAGCTTGGTCAGGAATAGTGGGAACTTCTTTAAGAATACTGATTCGAACAGAATTAGGAACCCCTGGAAGTTTAATTGGAGATGATCAAATCTATAACACAATCGTAACTGCTCATGCTTTTATTATAATTTTTTTTATAGTAATACCTATTATAATTGGGGGATTTGGAAATTGATTAATTCCTTTAATACTAGGTGCCCCTGACATAGCCTTCCCTCGATTAAATAATATAAGATTCTGATTATTACCCCCTTCCCTAACGTTTCTTTTATTAAGAAGAATTATTGATAAAGGAGCCGGAACAGGCTGAACTGTATACCCCCCTCTAGCTTCAAATATCTCTCATGAAGGAGCATCTGTAGATTTTGCTATTTTTAGATTGCATATAGCAGGTATCTCAAGAATTCTAGGAGCAATAAACTTTATTAGTACAATCTTAAACATAAATCCTTCAGGAATAAAATCAGATCGATTAACCTTATTTACCTGAGCAGTAAAAATCACAGCTATTCTTTTACTTTTATCTTTACCAGTTCTTGCAGGAGCAATTACGATACTTTTAACTGATCGAAATATTAATACAACTTTCTTTGACCCAGCAGGAGGGGGAGATCCAATTTTATATCAACATTTATTTTGATTTTTTGGACACCCTGAGGTATATATTTTAATTTTACCAGGATTTGGAATAATCTCTCATATTATTAGACAAGAAAGAGGTAAAAAAGAGGCTTTTGGCGTCTTAGGAATAATTTATGCTATAATAGCAATTGGCCTCCTAGGATTTGTAGTATGGGCTCATCACATATTTACAGTAGGAATAGATGTAGATACTCGAGCTTACTTTACATCAGCTACCATAATTATCGCAGTGCCTACTGGAATTAAAATTTTTAGATGATTAGCTACATACCACGGAGCTCAAATTAAATTAACCCCCTCATCATTATGAGCTATTGGTTTTATTTTTTTATTTACCATAGGAGGCTTAACGGGAGTAATTTTAGCTAATTCCTCAATTGATATTATTCTTCATGATACTTATTACGTAGTAGCTCATTTTCACTACGTCCTCTCAATAGGAGCAGTCTTTGCAATTTTAGCTGGAATTATTCAATGATTCCCTTTATTCACAGGACTTACTCTCAATAATAAATATTTAAAAATCCAATTTATATCTATATTTGTAGGAGTAAATTTAACATTTTTCCCTCAACATTTCTTAGGATTAAGTGGAATGCCTCGACGATACTCAGATTACCCAGATGCATATTTTATATGAAATATTATTTCTTCAATTGGAAGAATAATCTCCTTAATAAGAGTAATTTATTTCATATTTATCCTTTGAGAAGCTTTTTCAGTTAAACGTATAAATCTCTCTTCATTAAATTTATCTACTTCTATTGAATGATTACAATATTTTCCTCCAGCTGAACATAGATACGAAGAATTACCTGTAATTACTAATTAAACTTTCTAAAATGGCAGAATAAGTGCAATGGATTTAAGCTCCAAATATAAAGTTTATACTTTTTTTAGAAATTGCTACCTGAAATACTATTCTTCTCCAAGATAGAGCTTCTCCTTTAATAGAACAATTAATATTTTTTCATGATCATACACTACTTATTCTTGTTATTATTACTATTTTAGTAAGCCAAATACTAATATCAATAATTTTAAATAACTACACACACCGATTTCTTCTTGATGGACAATTAATTGAAACAATTTGAACAATTTTACCAGCATTTATTCTAGTTTTAATTGCCCTCCCTTCTTTACGACTTCTTTATATTATAGATGAAATCTACAATCCAATAATAACAGTAAAAAGTTTAGGACATCAATGATACTGATCATATGAATATTCTGATTATAAAAATATTGAATTTGACTCTTATATAATCCCAACTTTGGAATTAAAACCCTTTCAATTTCGTCTATTAGATGTAAATAATCGTTTGATCATTCCTTTTAATACCCAAATTCGTGTAATCACAACTTCTACAGATGTAATTCATTCATGAACAATCCCCTCTTTAGGGATTAAAATTGATAGAACTCCTGGACGATTAAATCAAACTAGATTTAATATCAATCGAACAGGACTATTCTTTGGACAATGCTCAGAAATTTGTGGAGCTAACCATAGATTTATACCAATTGTAATTGAAAGAATTTCTACTAAAATATTTATTAATTGAATTAATTCAATTAATTCATTAGATGGCTGAAAGCAAGCACTGGTCTCTTAAACCATTTTATAGTAATATAGCAATTACTTCTAATGAAAAATTTAGTTAATCTATAACGTTAGCTTGTCACGCTAAAATTGTTTTTAAAAACAATTTTTAATTCCTCAAATAGCACCAATAAATTGATTAGCCTTATTTATTTTATTTAGCCTTCTCTTTATACTAACTATAATCATTAATTACTTTAGATTTTATTATTCCCCTAATTCTAAAAATAATAAAAATCTCTTAACAAATAAAATTTTTTGAAAATGATAACTAACCTTTTTTCTTCATTTGATCCATCAACTTTTACAATTTTTAGATTAAATTGAATAAGATCTATAATTATAATAATTTTAATCCCTCCTATATTTTGACTTATCCCTTCCCGGTGAAGGTTCATCTGAATTAAAATTATTCATATACTACATCAAGAATTTAAAGTATTAATTAAATCTAATTCTCTAAAAGGAAGAAGCTTAATTTTTATTAGATTATTTACAATAATTTTATTTAATAATTTTATAGGACTTTTCCCTTATATTTTTACTTCATCAAGTCATATAAGCTTCACCCTTACATTAAGACTCCCTCTTTGATTAGGATTTATAATTTATGGATGATGTAATAATACAATTCATATATTAGCTCATATAGTTCCTCAAGGAGCTCCTAGGATTTTGCTTCCTTTTCTAGTTCTAATTGAAACAATTAGAAATCTAATTCGCCCCGGGGCTTTAGCTGTTCGACTAACAGCTAATATAATTGCTGGACATCTTCTTTTAACCTTACTAGGAAATTCAGGATCTAATTTAACAATAATCTCATTAAATTTACTTTTAATTATTCAATTATTATTTTTAATACTAGAATTTGCAGTATCTATTATCCAATCTTACGTATTTTCAATTTTAGCTACTTTATATTCTAGAGAAACCTCTTAATGATAAAAACACACCCTTTTCATCTAGTAGACAAGAGCCCATGACCCCTACTAGGCTCCCTTAGAACATTTACACTATTAATAGGATTTATTAAATGATTCCATTATAGAGATTGAAACTTATTATTATTAGGAATTATTTCAACAAAACTAATTATATATCAATGATGACGAGATATTGTTCGAGAAAGTACATTTCAAGGACTACACACAATAAAAGTAACTAAAAACCTACGATTAGGTATAATCCTTTTTATTACTTCAGAAGTATTTTTTTTCTTTGCTTTTTTTTGAGCATTTTTTCACTCAAGCCTAACTCCTAGAATTGAGTTAGGAATAAACTGACCTCCTAAAGGAATCAAAAGATTTAACCCATTAGAGATTCCCTTATTAAATACTTTAATTTTATTAACTTCAGGGTTAACAATTACATGAACTCATCATAGATTAATAGAAAATAATTATTATCAATCATTACAAAGATTAATATTAACAGTTCTATTAGGGGTATACTTTACTTTTCTCCAAGGGTTTGAATATATAGAAGCACCATTTTCTATTTCAGACAGAATTTATGGATCTACTTTTTTTATAACTACAGGATTGCACGGATTACATGTAATCGTAGGCTCAACATTTTTACTTATTTGTTTATTACGACTTTATTGTAACCATTTCTCATCACACCACCACTTTGGATTTGAAGCCGCTGCTTGATATTGACATTTTGTTGATGTTGTATGACTTTTCCTTTATCTTTCTATTTATTGATGAGGAGGATAATAATAAACTAAAACTATATTATTTATATAATATATTCTATTATATTTGACTTCCAATCAAAAAATCTAATTAACTTAGTATAAATAATTATTATCATATACTTACAATTTATTATTACTATAATTATTTCCATAATTATAGTAATTACATTAAACTTAATATCAAAAAGAGGTCTTAATGATCGAGAAAAAAATAGACCATTTGAATGCGGTTTTGATCCAAAAAATTTTGCTCGCCTCCCTTTTTCATTACATTTTTTTTTAATTGCTATTATTTTTATTATTTTTGATATTGAATTAACCCTTCTCCTTCCAATTATTTTAATCACAAAAATTTCAAATTTTATAATTTTAACAAGAAGAATTTCTATTTTTATTATAATTATTTTATATGGACTATTTCATGAAAATAAACAAGGAGCTTTAAATTGAACTAAATAAAAATTTTTGCTAAGGATAATAGTTTAAAAAACATTTAATTTGCATTTAAAAAATATCGTTTCTAATGATTTATCTTTAGTAAGAAGCAAAATTTGCATTTAGTTTCGACCTAAAATCTTGATATTTAAAATCCTTACTAAATTAGTTAAAACCAAAAAGAGGTATATCACTGTTAATGATATTATTGAATAAAATTCTAACTAAAGAATCAAGAAAATCAAGAAAAAGCTTCTAACTTTCATTCTTAAGCGGAGTATTACCGTTTTTGATTCAAATTTATATAGTTTAAAAAAAACATTACACTTTCACTGTAAAATTATATAAAATATTATAAATATCTAAGAGTTTAACACTTCCTCAGTATCTTCAATACTGTGCTCTTAATATAAGCTACTTAAATAAATTACTAATAATAAAATTATAAGTCTAAAAAAATTTAAAAAAATAAGTAATTTTAAATGATTATAAGAAAGTAATTGAAAACTATAGATTATATTTTTTAAAATATTAAATATACCCTTCCTACCATAATACTCTAATCATCCTTGATCCCCATTTTTATAATAAAATTTACCTAAATATAAAAATATAGGACTAATAGTATATAATGAAATTATAGGTAAATTCCATATTTGACCTATAAATATACTTATTCTATAAAACTTAAAAATTTTAGAATTATAAAAATATAAAATATTATTAAATAAATATCCTAATCAACCTCCTATGAAAATTACTATTAAAGTTAAAATTTTTATCCTGAAAGGTAAAAGAATAAAATAAGGAGTTAGTAAAATTATCCATCTTATTAACCTTCCTATAAAAATTACAAAAAAAATTAAACCTAATATTCTTTTTAATATAATTAAATTATTATTATCACTGATAAAATTTAAAGAATTAAAATTCCTATCCCCAAAAAAAATATAATAAGATAACCGAATAGAATAAGAAACAGTCAACCCAATAGAAATATAAAATATTAAATAAATAAAAATATTAGTAATATTTAAAGAAAATATTTCAACTATTAAATCTTTAGAATAAAATCCTGACATAAAAGGTAATCCACATAAAGCAAAATTACTAATATTTAAGCAAATACAAGTAAAAGGTATAAAACTAATTAAACTTCCTATATAGCGAATATCTTGACAGTTACTAAAATTATGAATAATAGCACCTGCACATATAAATAATAATGCTTTAAATAAAGCATGAATTAATAAATGAAAAAAAGCCAAATCACGTCCTCCAACACATAAAATAGTAATTATTATCCCTAATTGACTTAAAGTAGATAACGCAATAATTTTTTTTAAATCATACTCAAAATTAGCACAAATACCTGCTATAAATATTGTAATTAAAGAAATAATAAGTAAACTTTTACATATAATATCAGAGAAAGCCGGAAAAACCCGAATTAATAAATATACTCCTGCAGTTACTAAAGTAGATGAATGAACTAAAGAAGAAACAGGAGTCGGAGCAGCTATTGCAGCAGGAAGCCAAGAAGAAAACGGAATTTGAGCCCTTTTAGTTAATGCAGCTAAAATAATAAATAACAATAATATCTTTATTATAAAATTATCCTTATAGATTTCAATATAAAATATAAAATTTCATCCAGAAAAAGTTGAAGAAAGAGCAATTCTTATTAATAAAGCTGCATCCCCTACTCGATTAGACAAGGCCGTTAATATTCCTGCATTAAATGACTTAACATTTTGATAATAAATAACCAAAATATAAGAGACTAATCCTAATATATCTCAACCTAATAAAATAGTAATAAAATTTAAACTTAAAATTATAAGTATTATTGAAAATACAAAAAGACTAACTAATATAACAAATCGTTTTAAATTAAAATCATCTCCTATATATCCTCCTGTATATTTAAAAATTATAGAAGAAATTAATAAAACAAATCCTATAAAAAGTAAAGAAATTCAATCTAAATAAACTACATAAACAATATCTAAAGTATTAAGATTAATAAATGAAATCTCCAAATATAATTTAATATCTAAGTATAATATATATACACCAACCATATTACTAAGAATTGAAAATAATAAAAAAAGTCAAAAATTTACATTACACAAAAAAATGATTGTTCAAAATGAAAATTCATATTTTTAATTCCACAAATTAACGTTTTCAATAAACTATTTAAACAAACTCAGATAAAAAGTGTATCAGATAACAAAAATAATAAATTTAAAGGTACTCAATGCATAAATAATAGATAAAACTCACGAGAAGAAACTATACTATAAGAATAAACTCCAGAATAAAATTTTCCATGCTGGGTAAAAGAATATAAAAATAAAGAATAAACAGCTCTATAAATAGCCAAAAAAAATAAAGATACTATAATATATTTACTATAAAAAATTAATGAATTTATTAATAAAATCTCCCCTAATAAATTCAGAGAAGGAGGGGCTGACATATTAGAAGAACATAATAAAAACCATCATAAAGATAGCCTAGGCAATATATTTAAAAATCCTTTATTTAAAAATAAACTACGCCTATAGGTACGCTCATATAATATATTTGCTAAACAAAATAAACCTGAAGAACTTAAACCATGAGCTATTATTAAAATTAAACCCCCTCAAAATCCCCATAAATTTAAAGTTAAAATAGATCTTAAAACTAACCTTATATGTGAAACAGATGAATATGCAATTAATATTTTTATATCTCTTTGACGCAAACACATCAAAGAAATATATATCCCACCAACTAATGAAATTATAATAAATAAAATATTAAAATAACTACCTCTTAATATAAATAATTTTATAAATCGAAATAACCCGTATCCTCCTAGTTTTAATATTACCCCCGCTAAAATTATAGACCCAGAAATTGGAGCTTCTACATGAGCTTTAGGTAATCATAAATGTGTCAAAAATATTGGAATTTTTACAAAAAAAACCATATTTATACATAAATATATTAATAAATTTAACTCTAAATTTTCTATAAAATAAAACTCTAATCTATTAAATTTTTTATTTAAATAAAATAATACAATTATTACAGGCAATGACACTAATAAAGTATAAAATAATAGATAAACTCCCGCTCTAATACGTTCTGGTTGATTACCTCAACCTAAAATTAAAATAAAAATTGGAACTAGACTAATTTCAAAAAATAAATAGAAAATAAATATATTTAATGAACTAAAAGTAATAATTAACCTTAATAATAAAAATAAAATATTAAAAATAAATAAATTACCAAATAAATTTTGTTTATAAATTATTTCTCTCGCTAAAATTATTAAAAAACAAATCCAAATTCTTAAACAAATCAATGAATAAGAAAGAAGATCAATCCCTAAAAAATAAGATAAATAAACTAATTCATTTAAGAAACCAAGTATATTTATAAAAACTCTTATTAAAAAAAGAAAATAAAAAGAAAAAAATCAAAAATTAACAATAGGAACTAATAAAATTAAAAATAAAAATCTTATCAACAATATTATCATAAACTATCATAAGATAATAATATATCCGATCCATAAGTTCGAATAAGTATAACTAATAAAGAAAGACCTAATGAACTCTCACAAACCCTTAATGTTAAATAAAATAAAGAAATAAAATATTCAAAAGTAAATTGTCCACAATAAAAAAAAATTAAAACATATAAAGAAACTACTATAGATTCTAATCTAATTAATATTAATAGAAAATGTTTATATTTAAAAATATAAACTAATACCCCAGAAATAAACAAAAAAATTAAAGAATAAATATAAATATATATTAACATTAGTTTTAATAGTTTAAAAAAAACACTGATTTTGTAAATCAGTAATAAGAGAATCTTTTAAAACTTCAGAGTAAAAACTACTTTTATCTATAATCTCCAAAATTATTATTTTAATAAACTATACTCTGATATTCTATATATTTTTTCATTAAATTGACTAATAGCTACCTTATTTATTTATATAAATCACCCATTAACCCTAGGATTTATTTTATTAACTCAAATTATTTTAATAAGTATATCCTCTGGGTTATTATATTATAATTTCTGATTCTGTTATATTATTTTCCTAGTAATAATTAGAGGTTTATTAATTATATTTGTTTATATAACAAGAATTGCTTCAAATGAAAAATTTAAAATACCAAAATTAAATAAAATTTTAATTTTTTCACTAATAATTTTAATTATAATAATTTTTATATTTTCAATAGATAAATTTTTTTTTAATAGAAATAGAATTTCTATCTTAAACCAATCATTTACCCCGCTCTATAATAATTTAACTATAAATAAATACTTTAGAATACCTCATTTTTATTTAACAATCACTTTAATAAACTACCTACTTTTAACTTTAATTGTAGTTGTAAAAATTACAGAAATTCTAAAAGGACCTTTACGACAAAAATAAAATGATAAAACTAATTAAAAATTCCCCTATTATTATAATAATTAATAAATCTTTAATTAAACTTCCTACCCCTAGAAATATTTCAACAATATGAAACTTTGGAAGATTACTAGGTTTTTGTTTAATAATTCAAATTTTAACGGGTTTATTTTTAGCTATACATTATTGTCCTAATGTTGAAAGAGCCTTTAATAGAGTCGCTCACATCTGTCGTAATGTAAATTATGGATGATTAATTCGAACATTACATGCAAATGGTGCATCCTTCTTTTTTATTTGTTTATTCTTACATATTGGGCGAGGTTTATACTATGATTCTTTTATATTATTAGAAACATGAATAATTGGTACAACTATCTTTTTTATCACAATAGCAACAGCCTTCCTAGGATATGTTTTACCTTGAGGACAAATATCATTTTGAGGAGCTACTGTAATTACTAATATAATTTCTGCAATTCCTTATTTAGGAAATACTATTGTCCAATGAATTTGAGGGGGTTTTGCTGTGGATAATGCTACTCTAAATCGATTTTTTACTTTTCATTTTATTTTACCGTTTATTTTATCCAGATTAGTAATTATCCACTTAATACTTTTACACCAAACAGGATCAAACAATCCTTTAGGGACTAATAGAAAAATAGATATAATCCACTTTCATCCTTACTTCACCATAAAAGATTTAATTGGTATAATAATTTTAATAAGATTATTAACAATCTTAACATTACAATCTCCTTATATACTAGGAGATCCTGATAATTTTATCCCTGCTAATCCTATAGTCACTCCTATTCACATTCAACCAGAGTGATATTTTCTCTTTGCTTACGCTATTTTACGATCCATCCCTAGAAAACTAGGAGGTGTCCTAGCTTTAGTAATATCTATTGCAGTACTTTACTTAGTACCATTCATAAATAAAAAAAAAATTCAAGGAATACAATTTTATCCTTTAAATAAATTCTTATTTTGAAGATTCATTTCTATTTTTATTATATTAACTTGAATCGGAGCTCGTCCTGTAGAATATCCTTATATCGAAATTGGACAATCATTAACTATTTTATATTTTTTATACTTCTTTATAAACTGAGCATTCAGCAAAATCTGAGATTCAATTATTTTCAAAATTTAAGTTAATAAAGTTAATGAACTTGTACAAGTATATATTTTGAAAATATAAAAAAGAAATAAAACTTTCTATTAACTTGTACTAAAAAAAATTAACTAACTAATCCTAGTTATCATAAATATAACAACTCTAAAATATAATAATAATATATTTAAAGAAAAAGGTAAATATCTTTTCCATGCTAAATTTATTAATTTATCATATCGATAACGAGGCATTGTCCCTCGAACTCAAATCCATAAAAATAAAATAAATATTAATTTTATATAAAAGAAAATATTTATTATATCAGCTCCTATAAAAAGTAATGTACTTATTATTCTCATAAATAAAATAGAAGAATACTCAGCTAAAAAAATTAAAGCAAAAAGACCTCTTCTATACTCTACATTAAACCCAGACACTAATTCTGATTCCCCTTCAGCAAAATCAAAAGGAGATCGATTTGTTTCAGCTAATAAAGAAACAATAATTATAAAACTTAAAGGGAATAATAAAAATAAAAATCAACAATTTTCTTGAAACTTAGTTAAATCTTTAAAATCAAATCTATAAATTAATAACAAAAAAGATATCAAAATAAGAACTAAACTTACCTCATAAGAAATCATTTGAGCTACACACCGAAGACTTCCTAATATTGCATAATTAGAATTTGAAGATCAACCTGCTAATATTACAGTATAAACACCTATACTAGAAATACATAATATAAATAAAACAGAAAAATGAAATATTAAATTTATTGTATAAAAAGGAATACAAGCTCATAAAAATAAAGAAAATAAAAAATTTATAATAGGAGAAATATAAAATAATCTTAAATTAGATATTAAAGAAAATCTTTGTTCTTTAGAAAATAATTTAATAGCATCACTAAATGGTTGTAAAAGACCAATAAATCCTACCTTATTAGGACCTTTACGAATATGAATATATCTTAAAACCTTACGCTCTAATAAAGTAAAAAAAGCAACTCTTACTAACACCCCTACTAATAAAATTAAAAATAAAAATAAAGATACTAATAAATCTTTCAACAAGTATTATTTGTAAGTAAATTACATAAAAAGATCCTAAATCTATTGCACTATTCTGCCAAAATAACTAATATTAGTAAAATTCTAATTAAAATTTTTAAAATCAATACTTGGTCCTTTCGTACTAAAATATTACTTTTTATAGAGATAGAAACCAACCTGGCTCACGCCGGTCTAAACTCAGATCATGTAAAATTTTAAAGGTCGAACAGACCTAATCCATTTAGCTCCTACACCAAATTTATATTTTAATCCAACATCGAGGTCGCAATCTTTTCTTTCAATAAGGACTCTAAAAAAAAATTACGCTGTTATCCCTAAGGTAATTTAATCTTTTAATCTTTAAATAAGGATCAATTTTTCATATATAAATGTAAAATTAAAAAAAAAGTTTATTTAATTTTTCAATCACCCCAACTAAATATATAAACTAATCAAAATTTTTAATACTAAAATTTATTAATTAATTAATATATAAAACTCTATAGGGTCTTCTCGTCTTCTATATATATTTAAGCTTTTTTACTTAAAAATAAAGTTTTAAAAATTTATCCTGAGACAGTCAATTTTTCATCCAACCTTTCATACAAGCTTTCAATTAAAAAACTAATGATTATGCTACCTTTGCACGGTCAAATTACCGCGGCCATTTAAAATTAATCATTGGGCAGGCTAGACCTTAAATTATAATCAAAAAGCCATGTTTTTAGTAAACAGGTGAAAATTATATTTGCCGAATTCCTTTAAACAATCTATAAATAATATTTATAAAATACATTTTTATTATACTAATTTTATCATTATTCCCATATTTTTAAAATTAAAATACTATTTTAAATATAAAATATAAATATTATAAAAATTATAATAAAATATAAACTAGTTATTAAACACAATAAAAATAAAAACTTCTAATTCTACTTATTAAATTTTAATCAACTTTTATTATATAAATTTAAATTTAAGCTCATCCCTAAATTTATAAAATTTTACTACTATTTAATTAAAAACTTAATTAAATAATAAATAAAAAATAAATTAATATTTTTTTCTTTAAAAACTAGATATACTTAAGAACGAATAGCATTTTACATCTATAAATATATTTATAATATTTATTCAACAATAAAAAAAATAAATTTATAGCTCTCTTAAATTCGAGAAATTTAAATATTTAAAAAATTTTTAATAAACCCTGATACCCAAGGTACAAAAAATTAATTATCCTTTTATAAAATTTTATTACTTCTTTATCAATACTAATTAACTATAATTAAATTTATTTTTTCCATTTAAATATAATAAAAATAAAAATTATTTTTAATAATTAATAAAATATTACTTATTTTATCTAATAATAATAAAATTATCAAATTATACTAATTAAAGTAATCTTTTTAATGTAAATAAAATGCTTAATAAAAGCTTTAATTTGTTTTTCTAGAGACACTTTCCAGTACCTCTACTCTGTTACGACTTATTTCACTTTAAAGTGAAAGCGACGGGCGATATGTACATATTTTAGAGCTTAAATCATTTTTAAAATTTTTAAAAAATTACACTCAAATCCAATTTCATTTTAATTATACAGTTAAAATTCCAAATATAAAAATAATGTAATCCATCTCCTCTTATTTATAAACTATATCTTGACCTGATTTATTTTTAAATAAAATTCTTAAATATTAATAATTCATTTAAAATATTTAAACTACGGCGATATACAAACTTAAAAAATAAGTAAATTAAATCGTGGAATATCAATTATAGGACAGATTCCTCTGAATAGACTAAAATACCGCCAAAAGATTTAATTTTCAAGAATACTAATACTAATTTAGTAGTAAAATTTACACTTTTATAATAGGGTATCTAATCCTAGTTTTATCTAAAATTTTTTAGCTTCATTAAAATATAAAAATTATATAAATTTAAAATTTCACCTAACAAACTTATTTATAAATTCTAATTTAATAAAATTTTAATTAACTACTACTGAACAAATTTTATTATATAATTTGTATAACCGCAACTGCTGGCACAAATTTAGTCTATATTAAAAACAATCTCTATTTCTTAATTTCTTAAATAAATAAAACTATTTATTGCAATTTTAATATTTTATTTATTATTTAAAAAATCTATTATTAAAACTAAAATTTGCATTTAAAACAATGTTCTATAAAATTCCTAAGTTAACTAACTTTAAAAAATTCTATTAATTATAACATCTATTTAATTAGTCTATTATCTTAACAAATGAATAAATAAAATTGAACATTGTTGATTTTGATAGAAAATTTTAACAATTTAATATAAATAATTACAGTACTAAAAAATTAATTAAAATATAATAAAAATTTTTAACTAATAAAATTAAAAATAAGGACTTAGAAAAAATTTTAACAATTTAATATAAATAATTATAGTACTAAAAAAAATTAATTAAAATATACTAAAATTTTCTACCTAGTAAAATTGAAAATAAGGACTTAGAAAAAATTTTAACAATTTAATATAAATAATTATAGTACTAAAAATAATTTAAAATATACTAAAAATAATTTAAAATATAATAAAAAAAAATTTTAACAATGATAGAAAATTTTAACAAACGTAAAAATTTTGCTAAAGATTGCTGGATTAGTAAAATTGAACATTGTTGATTTTGATAGGAAATTTTAACAAACGTAAAAATTTTGCTAAAGATTGCTGGATTAGTAAAATTGAACATTGTTGATTTTGATAGAAAATTTTAACAAGCGTAAAAATTTTGCTAAAGATTGCTGGATTAGTAAAATTGAAAATTATTGGTTTTGATAGAAAATTTTAACAAACGTAAAAATTTTGCTAAAGATTGCTGGATTAGTAAAATTGAACATTGTTGATTTTGATAGAAAATTTTAACAATTTAATATAAATAATACTAAAAATAATTTAAAATATACTAAAATTTTCTACCTAGTAAAATTAAAAATAAGGACTTAGAAAAAATTTTAACAATTTAATATAAATAATTATAGTACTAAAAATAATTTAAAATATACTAAAAATAATTTAAAATATAATAAAAATTTTTAACTAATAAAATTAAAAATAAGGACTTGGAAAAAATTTTAACAAACGTAAAAATTTTGCTAAGAATTACTGGGTTAGTAAAATTGAAAATTATTGATTTTAATAGAAAATTTTAACAAACATAAAAATTTTGC